TGGTGTTCAATTATCAGAAACAGAATTTCCGAAAAACTGGTTAACAGATGGTATTCAGATAAAAATCCTATTTCCTTTCTGTCTGAAACCCTGGCGCAAATCCAAACTACGATCCCATCATAGAGATCCAATCCAAAAGAAAGGGAAAACAGAAAATTTTTGTTTTTTAACAATCTGGGGAAAGGAAACCGAACTACCTTTTGGTTCTGCCCGACAACAACCTTCCTTTTTTGAACCTATTTATAATGAATTCGAAAAAAAAAAGATAAAAGTGAAAAAAAAATGTTTTCTAGTTCTAAGAGTTTTCAAAAAAAAAACAAAACAGTTTAGAAAGGTCTCAAAAGAAAAAACAAGATGGATTATCAAAACGATTCTATTTTTAAAAAGAAAAATAAAAGAGTTTGCAAACGTAAATCCAATTTTTTTATTTGTATTGAAGAAAGTATATGAACCGAATGAAAATGGAAAAGATTCCATAATCATAAGCAGTAATAAAATTGTTCCTAAATCGACATCGACCATTCGAATTAGATTCATGGATTGGGCAAATTATTCACTGACAGAAAAAAAAAAGAAAGATCTGTCCGATAGAACAACCCTAATCAGAAATCAAATAGAAAGGGGTGCAAAAGACAAAAGAAAAATATTTCTAACTCCGGATATAAATATTAGTCCTAACGATACAAGTTGTGGTGATAAAAGATCGGAATCGCAGAAACATATTTGGCAGATATCAAAAGGAAAAAGTAACAGATTCATATTCATACGCAAATGGCACTATTTTTTTACATTTCTCGACGAAAGAATATACATACATATTTTTCTATATACTGTTAATGTTTCTAGAGTCAACGTACAACTTTTCCTTGAATCAACAAAAAAGATTATCGATAAATACATTCACAAAGAAGGGATTGATGAAATCAATCAAAAAAAAATGCACTTTATTTCGACTATAAAAAAGTCTATTTCTAATATTAGTAAAAATAAATCAAAGATTTCTGGTGACCTATATTCCTTTTCACAAGCATCTGTATTTTACAAATTATCACAAATCCAAGCTATTAATAAGAAGTATCATTTGAGATCTCTACTTCAATATCGCGAAGCATATCTTATTCTTAAGGATAGAATCCGGAATTTTTTTGGAACACGAAGAATATTAGATTCCAAATCAAGGCATAAAAAACTTCCGAATTCTGGAATGAATGAGTGGAAAAACTGGTTAAGGGGTCATTATCAATACAATTTATCTCAGGCTAGGTGGTCTAAATTAGTACCGCAAAAATGGCGAACTAGGGTCAATCGGCGTCGTACGATTCAAAATAAAGACTCAAAAAAGAATTCATATGAAAAAGCCCAATTCATTCATTACGAGAAAAAAAATGATTATGAAGTGAATTCATTGACGATAAAAAAAGAAAAATTAAAAAAAAACTACAGATATGATCTTTTTTCATATAAATATATTAATTATGGGGATAGGAAAGACTCATATATTTATCCATCCTCATTACAAGTAAACGAGGACCGAGAGATTCCATATAATTACAACACACCTAAAATTGAACCATTTTATGTACTGGGGGATATATGTATTAGTGATTATCTAGGAGAAGAGTCTATTATTGGTACGGGTAAAAGTACGGATAGAAAATATTTGGAGTGGAAAATTTTCGATTTATTTCTTAGAAAGAATATCGATATTGAGTCCTGGATCGATACGGATACCGGGACCAACCTTAATAAAATGACTAAGACCGAGACTGATTATTATCAAATGATTGATAAGAAAGATCTTTTCTATCTCACGATTCATCAAGAAATCAACCCACCCAATCAAAAAAAAAAGTTTTTTTTGATGGGAATGAATAAAGAAATGCTATATCGCCCCATATTAAATACGAAATCTTGGTTCTTCTCAGAATTTGTGCCACTTTATGATGCATATAAGATCAAACCGTGGATTATACCAATCAAATTACTTCTTTTGATTTTTAATGGAAATGAAAACATTAGTGAAAACAAAAACATTAATGAAAATCAAAAAAAGGATCTTCGTATATCATCTAATCAAAAAGAATATCTTGAATTAAAGAATCGAAATCAAGAAGAAAAAGAACAGCTCGGCCACGGAAATATTGGCTCAGACGCACGAAAACGACAAAAAGATTTTGAAAAGGATTACACGGAATCGGACATTCAAAAACGTGAAAAGAAAGGACAACCCGAGAGTAACAAGAAAGCAAAACAAGAGTTATTCCTGAAAAAATATTTGCTTTTTCAATTGAGATGGGATGATCTTTTGAATAACAGAATTTTCAATAATGTTAAGGTATATTGTTTCCTGCTTAGACTAATAAATGCAAAGGAAATTGCTATATCCTCTATTCAAGGAGGAGAAATGCACCTGGATGTAATGTTAATTCAGACGAATCCAACTCTTCCAGAATTGATAAAAAAGGGAATATTGATTCTTGAACCAGTACGTCTGTCTATAAAATGGGATAGACAATTTATTATGTATCAAACCATAGGTATCTCATTGGTCCATAATAATAAATGCCAAACTAATGGAAGATATCGAGAAAAAAGATATGTTGATGAGAATTATTTCAATGGATCCATTGTACAACATAAAAAGATGCTTGTGAATAGAGACGAAAATCATTATGATTTGCTTGTTCCTGAAAATATTCTATCCCCTAGGCGTCGTAGAGAATTGAGAATTCTAATTTGTTTAAATTCCGGAAATAGGAATGCTATGGATAGAAATCCGGTATTTTTCAATGACAACAATGTAAGGAACTGGGGACAATTTTTGGATGAGGACAAGCATATTGATACAGATATAAATAAATTCATTCAATTCAAATTGTTTCTTTGGCCCAATTATCGATTAGAGGATTTAGCTTGTATGAATCGCTACTGGTTTGATACCAATAATGGCAGCCGTTTCAGTATGTCAAGGATACATATGTATCCACGATTCGGAATTAGTTGATGGTTGGTACATTTCCTATATATCAGGTGTCGGATTTGGATTGAATCTAGAAATGATTTGGCAGAATCTTCTTAGGTCAAAATAATTTTCTTTTGTGGGTACAAAAATTGCCCTTCTATCGAATCAAATTACAAATTGTACTTACAATTCATTTGAATTTAATTTTGATTTGATTTGATAGAATATAGAATAAAGTAATATATGAATAAATCCAGATTATTGGGTATATCAGATCAAAATAACTGGCATTATTATTATTCCTGATTGGTAAAATCCATATCTGTGGAAAAAAAAAAAAAGAGAGAAATTTTATTTTTATGGTTATGGTAAAAAATTCATTCATCTCAGTTATTCCGAAAGAAGAAAAAAACAAAGGGTCTGTTGAATTTCAAGTAATCAGTTTCACCAATAAGATACAGAGACTTACTTCACATTTTGAATTGCACAGAAAAGATTATTTATCTCAGATAGGTTTGCGGAAAATTCTGGGAAAACGTCAACGACTGCTGGCTTATTTGTCAAAGAAAAATAGAGTGCGTTATAAAAAATTAATCGATCAATTAGATATTCGGGAACCAAAAACTCGTTAATTTGAAGATTATTTGAATTCTTTGGTTTATTAGATCTTGAATTTTGATGAACCTCATTTATTTCCTTTTCGGCAATTCATAGAATAATGGATCGGAGAAGAAAACATATGAATGTACCGGCTACAAGAAAAGACCTCATGATAGTTAATATGGGTCCTCACCACCCATCAATGCATGGTGTTCTTCGACTTATCGTTACTCTAGATGGTGAAGATGTTATTGACTGCGAACCCGTATTGGGTTATTTACACAGAGGGATGGAAAAAATTGCGGAAAACCGAACAATTATACAATATCTTCCTTATGTAACACGTTGGGATTATTTAGCTACTATGTTCACAGAGGCAATAACGGTAAATGCACCAGAACAATTAGGAAATATTCAAGTACCCAAAAGAGCCAGCTATATCAGAGTAATTATGCTGGAGCTGAGTCGTATAGCTTCTCATTTATTATGGCTTGGACCTTTTATGGCAGATATCGGTTCACAGACTCCCTTCTTCTATATTTTCAGAGAAAGGGAATTGCTATATGACCTATTCGAAGCTGCCACAGGTATGCGAATGATGCATAATTATTTCCGTATCGGGGGAGTCGCTGCTGATCTACCTCATGGCTGGATAGATAAATGTTTGGATTTCTGCGATTATTCTTTAACAGGAATTGTTGAATATCAAAAGCTTATTACGCAAAATCCCATTTTTTTGGAACGAGTTGAAGGGGTGGGCATTATTGGTGGGGAGGAAGCAATAAATTGGGGTTTATCGGGACCAATGCTACGAGCTTCCGGAATCCAATGGGATCTTCGTAAAGTTGATCATTATGAGTGTTACGATGAATTCGATTGGGAAGTCCAGTGGCAAAAAGAAGGAGACTCATTAGCTCGTTATTTAGTACGAATCAATGAAATGACGGAATCCATAAAAATTATTCAACAGGCTCTAGAAGGAATTCCGGGGGGGCCCTATGAGAACTTAGAAGTTCGACGCTTTGATAGAGCAAGTGATTCCGAATGGAATGGTTTTGAATATCGATTCATTAGTAAAAAGCCTTCTCCCACTTTTGAATTGTCGAAACAAGAACTTTATGTGAGAGTCGAAGCCCCAAAGGGAGAATTGGGAATTTTTCTGATAGGGGATAATAGTGTTTTTCCCTGGAGATGGAAAATTCGTCCACCTGGTTTCATCAATTTGCAAATTCTTCCTCAGCTAGTTAAAAGAATGAAATTGGCGGATATCATGACGATACTAGGTAGTATAGATATCATTATGGGAGAAGTTGATCGTTGAAATGATAATTGATACGACAGAAGTACAAGCTATCAATTCTTTTTCCAGATCGGAATCCTTAAAAGAGGTCTATGACCTCTTATGGCTGCTTGTCCCTATTTTTACTCCTGTATCGGGAATCACAATAGGCGTACTCGTGATTGTGTGGTTAGAAAGAGAAATATCTGCAGGGATACAACAACGTATCGGGCCTGAATATGCCGGCCCCTTGGGAATTCTTCAAGCTCTAGCAGATGGGACCAAACTACTTTTGAAAGAGGATCTTCTCCCATCTAGAGGAGATGTTCGTTTATTCAGTATGGGGCCATCTATAGCGGTCATATCAATTCTACTAAGCTATTTAGTAATTCCTTTTGGCTATCGCCTTGTTCTAGCCGATCTCAGTATAGGCGTTTTTTTATGGATCGCTATTTCCAGTATTGCTCCTATTGGACTTCTTATGTCAGGATATGGATCGAATAATAAATATTCCTTTTCAGGTGGTCTACGAGCTGCTGCTCAATCTATTAGTTATGAAATACCATTAACTCCGTGTGTGTTATCAATATCTCTACGTGTGATTCGTTGGAACATGAACCTTTACCCCTTTCCTGGAAATAAAGGAAAGGGGTTGGATGTGTTGAATAGATACCTTTCTCTTTTTATTCATCATTCAGGTCGATGAGTTAAACCAGATAGTTATATGAGTGAAACAAAACAGCTTATGAATTTGCAGTAAGAAGATTGATTCTCATTCCCTATGTACGAGAGTAAAGTGGAAGTAAACATAAGCGGTCGAAACTGTTTACCCCAAGATTGGTTGATTAGTCATCATGACTTGAAGCGGGTGCAAAAGATCAACTGTATGGAGTTTCTACTATTGTATAGTATGTTGTTGTATGTTGTGTATGTTGTATGTATTACCATACCGGGGATCAATCAAAAATGAGTGGACGGTTAGGAACACAAAGGTACACAAAGGATTAGTGATGAAGATAATGTAAGGTATCCAAAGGGATATTTCTGCATAACATAAAAGGAATCATAATGAGGGCTTTAAGTTCGTAGAAATGATCAAGCAGTACTTCCTCACGATTCCGATCCAGAGTATGCTTCTATCCACTGATTAAATAAATGACTGTCGAGAACGAAGTAATCCTTTGATTTGATTTTTTAGAAACCCCCTTCTGAGTGAGAAAGAAGAACAGGAACGAAAGAAATGGAATGCAATAGGAAAACTGAATAATAAGAGATCTTTGTTTATTCTTTCTTTCCTCAATCCTATCCATATTTATACGGATAGAATTCTTATAATGATTTATCAACTATAACTCATGAATTAGTGTCTAATTCTTTTTCGTACGAAAAGTATGGGTCGAAATATCTATTGAAACAACGAGTATTTTATTGAAGGATTAAGTTATTACTGAACTAAAAGAATTCTAAGTCTAATTAGAAAATAAAGGATGAGATCAATTCGGAAGCGCTTTTTTTTTTATTATGGCGGACGGAATTCCATTGGTCTAATTCGGGACTCTTCGATACATCTTTACTCTAATCTACACTACAAACATGCCGAGGTAATAATGAACCAGTCCTTAGATTTATTTGTGGCCATCGAGGAGCCGTATGAAGCTGAGGTCTCATGTGCGGTTCTGGAATAGCGATGGGAATAGTGATGTTATCATCGACTATGATTATCTAACAGTTCAAGTACAGTTGATATAGTTGAGGCACAGTCAAAATATGGGTTTTGGGGGTGGAATCTGTGGCGTCAACCTATAGGGTTTATAGTTTTTCTAATTTCTTCCCTAGCGGAATGTGAAAGATTACCTTTTGATTTACCAGAAGCAGAGGAGGAATTAGTAGCAGGTTATCAAACCGAATATTCAGGTATTAAATCTGGTTTATTTTACGTTGCTTCTTACCTAAATCTACTAGTTTCTTCATTATTTGTAACAGTTCTTTACTTGGGCGGGTGGAATTTCTCTATTCCGTACATATTCATTTCTGAACCTTTTGGAATAAATAAAACAGGTGGAGTCTTTGGAATGACAATTGGTATCCTTATTACATTAGCTAAAGCTTATTTGTTCCTGTTCATTCCTATCACAACAAGATGGACTTTACCTAGGATGAGAATGGACCAGCTATTAAACCTTGGGTGGAAATTTCTTTTACCTATTTCTCTAGGTAATCTATTATTAACAACTTCTTCCCAACTCGTTTCGCTATAACAAAATATGATATTCTAGATTCATAACCTATCTAGAGCAAGAGAAAGAAACATCAAACTATTCATGGATATCCACGATATGTTCCCTATGGTGACTGGGTTCATGAATTATGGTCAACAGACAATACGAGCTGCAAGGTATATTGGTCAAAGTTTCATGATTACCTTATCTCACGTGAATCGTTTACCTGTGACTATTCAATATCCTTATGAAAAGTCGATCACATCGGAGCGTTTTCGTGGTCGAATCCATTTTGAATTTGATAAATGCATTGCTTGTGAAGTATGTGTTCGGGTATGCCCCATAGATCTACCCGTTGTTCATTGGAGATTGGAAACGGATATTAGAAAGAAACGATTGCTTAATTATAGTATTGATTTTGGAATCTGTATATTTTGTGGTAATTGTGTCGAGTATTGTCCAACAAACTGTTTATCAATGACTGAAGAATATGAACTTTCTACTTATGATCGTCACGAATTGAATTATAATCAAATTGCTTTGGGCCGGTTACCAATGTCAGTAATTGGAGATTACACAATTCGAACAATTACGAATTCGACTCCAATCAAAATAATCAGGGGTAAACCTCTTGATTCAAAAACGATTACCAATTACTAAGATTCCGTTTTGATTTAAAGTAAAGGAGTGAGGCTTCTTTCATTTTGCTAGGTCAGTAAATAACTATTGATTGGTGAGAATCAAGGCTTGATTTTGATTTAGAATGGATTCATAGATCTGTGATGATTTCAAAATATACAATTTCGAACTACTCTTTCAGATACAGTAGCGGGATTGATCCAATAACTGTATCTATATAAATCTACACCCCTTTAGGATTCAATTAGGAACGTATCATATACAAGAAAAAAATAAGGTAACCTCTTTTTTCTTGGGTCGGTTAGTAAGTTTATGAAATATTTCGATTTATTTATCTCTTTTTTTACACATAATGGATTTACCTGGACCAATACATGATATTCTTTTAGTATTTCTGGGATCAGGTCTTATATTAGGGGGTCTGGGGGTGGTCTTACTTACCAACCCAATTTATTCTGCTTTTTCATTGGGACTGGTTCTTGTTTGTATATCCTTATTCCATATTCCATCTAACTCCTATTTTGTAGCTGCTGCACAGCTCCTTATTTACGTAGGAGCTGTAAATGTTTTAATCCTATTTGCTGTGATGTTCATGAATGGTTCAGAATATTACAAAGATTTCTATCTTTGGACCGTTGGGGATGGGGTCACTTCACTGGTTTGTACAAGTATTCTTTTTTCACTAATTACTACTATCTCGGATACGTCGTGGTACGGGATTGTTTGGACTACAAGATCAAATCAGATTATAGAGCAGGACCTAACAAGTAACGTTCAACAAATTGGGATTCATTTATCAACAGATTTTTACCTTCCATTTGAACTCATTTCTATAATTCTTTTAGTTGCTTTGATAGGTGCAATTGCTATGGCCCGGCAGTAAAGTAATTAAGTAATAAATACTTAGATCCAAAATAAAATAAATAAAGTCTTGTTTTGTTCTATGTTATCACATCCATTTTCCTTCAGTTCCATTTTCATATTCTATTGTTCATATATGAAATTGAAAGGGGTTTAGTTCGATCCATTACTAATACCTTACTTTGTTTCGTACTTCATTTATATTCTAATCAAATCGGTGAAATTGTTGTTCATATTGAAATGAATCAAAATTGATGAGGGGTTGGTCAATGATGACCGAACATGTACTTATTTTGAGTGCCTATTTATTTTCTATCGGTATTTATGGATTGATCACAAGTCGAAACATGGTTAGAGCACTTATGTGTCTTGAACTTATACTGAATGCGGTTAATATAAATCTCGTAACATTTTCTGATTTGTTTGATAGTCGTCAATTAAAAGGAGATATTTTCTCGATTTTTGTTATAGCTATTGCAGCCGCTGAAGCAGCTATTGGGCCGGCTATTGTTTCATCGATCCATCGTAACAGAAAATCAACTCGTATCAATCAATCGAATTTGTTGAATAAATAGTATTAATGATATAAATAAAGACAGATATCCACAAAATATTCACTAATTTAGAACTAGCATGTATGATTCGTATGACCATGCTTGTTGAAACGTAAGAAATCAAAGTATCTTGGCCCTTGCTCATGAACAGATCCAGAAATAGATTGATTATCAAAAAAGTTCTGGTAAACCACTGATTCGTCTGGCGTCTACAACATAATATATATAATTCAATTACTAATGAAGCCAGATCGAAAATTCATAAAGTTCAAAAAATTTATAGATCCAATGTCGCATTCAGTAAAGATTTATGATACATGTATAGGGTGTACTCAATGTGTACGAGCCTGCCCCACAGATGTATTGGAAATGATACCTTGGGACGGATGTAAAGCTAAACAAATTGCTTCTGCTCCAAGAACAGAGGACTGTGTAGGTTGTAAGAGATGTGAATCCGCTTGTCCAACGGATTTCTTGAGTGTTCGGGTTTACTTATGGCATGAGACAACTCGCAGCATGGGTCTAGCTTATTGATACGTTCTAGAAAAATCCACTTGAATCCATTTGATTCCTCTTTACCGACAAAAACCCGTACTCGAGAAATTATTCCGAGCGCGGGTTTTTCTGGTCAAAGTCTATCTTGTCTTTACCACGAGTTATTTTCCTTGGTTAACAATAATTGTTGTTTTGCCGATATCCGCGGGTTCGTCAATTTTCTTTCTCCCTCGTAGAGGGAATAAAAATAAGGTGGTTCGGTGGTATACTATTTGTATATGCTTATTAGAACTCCTTCTAACGACCTATGCGTTCTGTTATCATTTCCAATTGGACGATCCATTAATCCAATTAGAAGAGGCTTATAAATGGATAAATACTTTTGATTTTC